AACAAGAACCTGAATTCCAACTGTAGTGATTAATATTGACATAATAGAAGTAAGTGGATCAATAAAGTATCCGAACTCGAAAGAAAAATCATTATTGATGGTCCAAGACCTTAGGGATTGATAGATAAAAGTTCGATCTATTTGCTCAATAGATAGATCGATCGAAAAAATCATAACTATACTTAACAATAAAATACTAAGAAAAGCCCACATACGACGAAGATGTTTTGTTGCGGTCGGAAAAAGTAGAAGTCCCACCCCTATTAACATAGGGACTGGAAGTGGAACTAAAGGTATGATCCAGGAATATTGATATGTATGTTCCATAAAATCAATAAAATAATACTAATTGTTTTTATTCTTAATTCATTGTTTCTGATTCACCGGTTCTTATCTCTTTTAAAAGGGATTAATAAAAAAAAATTTTCTTTTTCTATTCATAGTTATTTTAAATCTTTCCCAACAACTTAAAAAAATGAAAAGTCCAAAGCAATCAAATGTTTTAACTAAGCTACTAGTCAAAAATAAATAATTATTTTATACTTTATACTAAGTAAGATTTTTATGAAGATAGAGCAAATTCAAAATGGAGATAGAACAAATTCAAATTTCAATTATTATTCCCTAATTACACAAATTTATGTACATAGATCAAGACTAAAGAATTACACCAAATTAAGTTTGATAGAAATCGTAGGTTGGCCCAGAGCGTTCCCCAATAAAATACGAACTAGGTTTTTTAGTTTGTTTATTTTTTGTTTATTCACAATCATTAACTAGTTCATCTCGGAACGTATTGATTGTCTTCGATTACAATAAAAGGCATTTAATAACCAATTACTAGAAAAAAATGATTAGGTCGAGAAAACCTATTCGATGTATTTTTCATGGATAAATGCAGCATGCCGAAAATAGCCAAAGATAAACGCGGAAGGGCCTTTTCTTTTTTTTATCAACTTCAACCAATTCAATTTCTATTATATAGCACAATCCACCCTATAGATATCGGTTTGAATAGGTATATAAGGGTACCGCCAATAATTCCGAAATACAAATTCCTTTTTCCCCGATATTTATGGAATCAAAATTGAAAAAATCCCTTATTCAGTTGTTTTTCTTTTTTGTTCTAGTAAGATTTTATGCCATTTTTGCATATTTCTATTTATTTCTTTTTTCTCTAAACTAACTACCTTTAGAAAAAATACACAGATAATGAGAAATGAATAGGCAAACTAAAAAATGACTCGTTTTAACAACAGATGTCTTTCACATCCAATTTGAGCAATGAATAACCTTTTCTTTTTTGAATGGCAGTTCCAAAAAAACGTACTTCTATATTAAAAAAACGTATTCGTAAGAATATTTGGAAAAAAGGGGGGTATTGGGCAGCGTTGAAGGCTTTTTCGTTAGCGAAATCCCTTTCTACTGGGAATTCAAAAAGTTTTTTTGTACAAGAAATAAATAAGAAAACATTGAAATAATCTGAATCCGCCTGACTCAAAAAAGAGTTAATTGTGTTTCGAATTTATACTCTATAGTATAGAAAAGCCGAAAAAAGTAACTAACCATTCCCCTTTCGTAATGTTTTGAACCAATTGATTTGCCTACTGAATTCGAAAAAAAAAAAATAAAAAAATAAAAAAAAAACGTACTTTTTTTTATTTGAAAATGGAATCAAGACAAACTAGAAAGTTTCACCTTTCTTTTTATTTGAATATTTTTTTTATTCCCAGGATGGGGATTCTTATTTTCCCCATCACCCCACCATACACCCGAAACAAGAAGAATTTTTCTATTGTCTCTAATACGTCCAGCCCAATACCTAATTGATTTGATCAATCTTAGCACAAATTAATACTGAAAAAACCTAACAATTACAACAACACAAAGTTATAAAAAATGAAAAAAAGAAAAAGAACCCTTTTTTGAGTTGTTCCCCGAATTGAAGTTAGAACTAGTTAGTTACAGCCGTTACAACAGTTCTAGTTTATCAAACCAGAAACTATGAAAGTTAAGTTAAATAAAACCGAAACCTTAAATAATTAAATAAGACGACAAGGGGTGGAATCCTTAAATCTCCACTTTAATCTCGACGATTGACTAATAATAGGTTATTATGATTTCGAGCAAGCCGCTATGGTGAAATCGGTAGACACGCTGCTCTTAGGAAGCAGTGCTAGAGCATCTCGGTTCGAGTCCGAGTGGCGGCATAGCATCTTCAAAAAGATATACAAAAGGTGCTCTAAGGAATTTCATTTCTGATTTCCATTCTGTATATTTGAGGTATTCTCGCTTTTAATTTTTTTTTTTATGATCTTTTCAACTTTAGAGCATATATTAACGCATATATCCTTTTCGGTCGTTTCAATTGGAATTACAATTTATTTACTAACCTTATTAGTCGATGAAATCAGAGGACTATATGATTCATCAGAAAAGGGTATGATAGCTACCGCTTTCTGTCTAACAGGATTATTAATCACCCGTTGGATTTACTCGAGACATTTCCCATTAAGTGATTTATATGAATCATTAATCTTTCTTTCATGGAGTTTCTCCATTATTCATAGGATTTTCGATTTAAAAAAAAATCAAAATCATTTAAGTGCTATAACGGCACCAAGTGCTATTTTTACCCAAGGTTTTGCTACTTCGGGTTTTTTAACCAAAACCCATCAATCCGGAATATTAGTACCCGCTCTCCAAGTCCAGTGGTTAATGATGCACGTAAGTATGATGGTATTGGGCTATGCAGCTCTTGTATGTGGATCCTTATTATCCACGGCTCTTCTAGTCATTACATTTCGAAAAGTGATAAGGGTTTTTTTGAAAAGAAAAAATTTTGTAAATGAGTCGTTTTGCTTCGGTGAAATCCAATACATGAACGAAAAAAGGAATGTTTTACTAAATACTTTTTCCGCTAGAAATTATTACAGGTATCAAGTGATTCAACAATTGGATCGCTGGAGTTATCGTATTATTAGTTTAGGATTTATCTTTTTAACCATAGGGATTCTTTCGGGAGCAGTATGGGCTAATGAGGCGTGGGGGTCTTATTGGAATTGGGATCCAAAAGAAACTTGGGCATTTATTACTTGGACTATATTCGGGATTTATTTACATACTCGAACAAATACAAATTTGGAAGGTGTAAATTCCGCAATTGTCGCTTCTACGGGCTTTCTTATAATTTGGGTATGCTATTTCGGAGTCAATCTATTAGGAATAGGGTTACATAGTTATGGTTCATTTAATTAACATCTCCTTGAATTGAGGAAAGGGCTTGATGAAGACAAACATAGGACAGCGCATAGATCGAAACGAAACTTAGTGTTAGTGTAAGACGCCGAGAACCTTTTGAATCGCCGCACTGCTTGATTCAAAAGGTTCTTCCAAGCGCCAAAGGCGTTTGGTCACAAGTCAAATTCGATTATTTTATTTCTTTTTTTTTTTTCAAAATAATGGGATTTCGTTTTGATTTTTTTTAGTCATGAAAACTATCGATAAAAAAATTAGATATAATAGCTTCGGCCTTGTCCACTGATAGTGAGAGAACGAAATCCGGATAAATACCAATACCTATTACGGGTAGAAGAATAGAGATCACAACAAATAACTCCCGTGGTCCAGAATCAAAAAAAGAAGAGTTTGGTGGGGCATTAAATAGCTTGTACCCATAGAACATTTGCCGTAACATAGATAATGAATAAATAGGAGTTAATATCATTCCAATTGCCATTCCAAAAGTGATTAGTATTTTTGGCATTAAAAAAATTTTTTGGCTGGTAATTATTCCCAAAAATACTATCAATTCCGCAACAAAACCACTCATGCCGGGTAGTGCAAGCGAAGCCATCGATAAGATACTGAATAGTGTGAATATCTTTGGAATTGGGATAGCCAGTCCGCCCATTTCGTCGAGATAAGCAAGACGCATTCTATCATAACTCGTTCCTGCCAAGAAAAAAAGTGCAGCACTAATAAACCCATGAGAAATTATTTGTAAAATGGCTCCATTGAGGCCTGTATCGGTTATCGAGCCAATTCCTAGAATTATGAAACCCATATGAGATACCGAGGAATAGGCTATTCTTTTTTTTAAATTCCGTTGGCCAGGAGATGTTGAAGCTGCATAAATTATTTGCATGGTACCTACTATCATGAACCAGGGGGAAAATAGAGAATGGGCGTGCGGTAATAGTTCCATATTGATCCGAATCAACCCATACGCTCCCATTTTTAATAAGATTCCGGCTAGAAGCATACAAGTACTGTAATGTGCCTCTCCGTGGGTGTCTGGTAACCACGTATGGAAGGGTATAATCGGTAATTTGACAGCAAAAGCAATCAAAAATCCAATATAGAATATTATTTCCAGTGCCGCAGGATACGATTGATTAACTAATGTTTCCAAATTTAATGTTGGTTCATTGGAACCATATAAACCGATACCCAAAACTCCTATTAAAAGAAAAACGGAACCTCCTGCAGTGTACAAAATAAATTTTGTGGCTGAATAAAGGCGTTTCTTTCCACCCCACACGGCCAGAAGTAGATAAACGGGAATTAATTCTAATTCCCACATGATGAAAAAAAGTAAAAGGTCTCGAGAAGAAAATGGTCCTATTTGACCGCTGTACATCGCTAACATCAGGAAATGGAATAGTCGGGAATTTCGAGTAACTGGCCGAGCCGCTAAAGTAGCTAAAGTAGTGATAAATCCCGTCAGTAAAAGGGGTCCTATGGAAAGTCCATCTATTCCCAACCGCCAGTCAAAATCAAAAAAGGTGATCCATTTATAATCCTCTGCCAGCTGGATTAATGGATCGTCCAATTGGAAATTATAACAGAATGCATAGGTCGTTAGAAGGAGTTCTAAGACACATATATATATTGTATATCCTCTAGTCACCTTATTTCCTCTATGAGGGAGAAAGAAAATTAAAGAACCCGCGGCTATCGGAAAAACTACAATTAGTGTTAACCAAGGAAAATAATTCGTGGTAAAGACAAGATACACTCGGCCCAGAAAAACCCGTGCTCGAAACTCAAAATAGAATATATTCTTATTTTTTTTCTTTTTCGAGTACGGGTTTTTGTCGGTAATCGGTAAAAAAAAAAGAAACTGTATTTAGAAGGGATTCAGATGGGTTTTTGGTAACGTATCAATATCAATAAGCTAGACCCATGCTTCGAGTTGTTTCATGCCATAAATAAACCCGAACACTCAAGAAATCCGTTGGACAGGCGGATTCGCATCGCTTACAACCAACACAGTCCTCTGTTCTTGGAGCAGAAGCAATTTGCTTTGCTTTACATCCGTCCCAAGGTATCATTTCTAATACATCTGTGGGGCAAGCTCGGACACATTGAGTACACCCTATACATGTATCATAAATCTTTACTGAATGTGACATTGGATCTATCAATTTTTGTTTTGAACTTTTTAATTTTCGATCTAGTCAATTTTGAAATATCGTATATTTAAACACCAGATGAATCAATGATTTACCAGAATTTTTCTAATTAACCCACTTTTGGATCAACTCCTAAGAGGGAACAAAGATACTTTGATTTCTTTCGGTTTGACAACCATGATCAAGGTTAGGGCATATTATATATCCTAAGCCGAATTGATGAATATTATGATTTCTAAATGCTATTTATTCAATAAAGTCGATTGATTGATACGAGTCGATTTTCTGTTACGATAAATTGACGAAACAATAGCTGATCCGATAGCTGCTTCGGCGGCTGCAATAGCTATAACAAAAATTGAGAAAATATTTCCTTTTAATTGTCGACTATCAAAAAAATCAGAGAATGTTACGAAATTGATATTAACTGCATTTAGTATAAGTTCAAGACACATCAGGGCCCGAACCATATTTCGGCTCGTAATCAATCCATAGATACCAATAGAAAATAAATAGGCACTCAAAACAAGTACATGCTCGAGCATCATTGACCAACTCCGTACCAATTTCGATTCATTTCAATATGAACAATAATGCAAGTGATTTGATTGCTTAGAATATACCAAGTACGGAGCAAAAGAATCTATTTGATAATAGATCGAATACAAAAATTTCGATTTTGATTTTCTATTGATCCATGAATAGTATTCAACTAGACTTTAAAGAATTGAAGGAAAATGGATGTGATAACACATAAAAAAGTAGAATTGGGATTGCTGTTTCTAGTTCTAAAGATTTGTTACTGACGAGCCACGGCAATTGCACCTATCAAAGCAACTAAAAGAATTATTGAAACGAGTTCAAATGGAAGAAAAAAGTCTGTTGATAAATGAATTCCAATTTGTTGACTATTACTTATCAAATCTTGTTCGATAATCTGGTTGGGTCGTGTAGTCCAAATAATCCTGTACCACGACGTATCTAGAATAGTAGCGATTAGCGAAAAAAAAATACTTGTACAAACCAGGGAAGTAAGCCCATCACCAACAGTCCAAAGATTCAAATGAAAATCTTTGGAATAGTCTGAACCATTCATGAACATTACAGCAAATATGATTAAAACATTTACAGCTCCCACGTAAATAAGGAGCTGCGCGGCAGCTACAAAATGGGAATTTGCTAGAATATAGAATAAGGATATACAAACAAGAACCAATCCCAAGGAAAAGGCAGAATAAATCGGGTTGGTAAATAATACCACTCCCAGACCTCCTAATATAAGACCTGATCCCAGAAAAACTAAAAGAAAATCATGTATTGGTCCAGGCAAATCCATTATGTTAAAATAAGAGATAAATAAATCGAAATTTTTTTCATGAACTTATTGAACCGACCAGGAATTTTTTTTTTATGAGACATTCCCAATTCCAATTGAATTAAATTCGAATCTATTAAGTGGGAATTGGTACGGATACGTATACAGTTATTGGATAAATTTCCTTCTTTTCTTTATTCGAAATGGCAATTTGAAATTGAAGCTATATATATAATTGAAGCTATATATATATAGTTCGAAAAAGCTTCGGTCTATATATTATTTCAATACAAATTAAGTTGTCCTTCTCATCAACCAATCAATAGTTGGGATTTGGAGTTATTGACCAAGCAAAGAAAAAAACCTTATTCCTTTATACCAAAATACCAAATATACCAAAATGGAACCTTAGTAATTCGAAATTAAAAGGTTTAGTCATTTTTTCCATTTTTTCTTTGAGGCGAATTCAACACTGTTCGAATTGTAAAATCGTCAATGACTGACATTGGTAAACGACCTAAAGCAATTTGATTATAATTCAATTCGTGACGGTCGTAAGTAGCAAGTTCATATTCTTCAGTCATTGATAAACAATTTGTTGGACAATACTCAACGCAGTTACCACAAAAAATACAAATTCCAAAATCAATACTGTAATTAAGCAATCGTTTCTTTCGAATATCTGTTTCAAATTTCCAATCAACAACAGGCAGATCTATAGGACATACGCGAACGCATACTTCACAAGCAATACATTTATCAAATTCAAAATGGATTCGACCGCGAAAACGCTCCGATGTGATTAATTTTTCATAAGGATATTGAATAGTTACAGGTAAACGATTTGCTTGGGATAAAGTAATCATGAAACTTTGACCAATGTACCTTGCAGCTCGTATTGTTTGTTGACCATAATTCATGAAACCAGTTACCATAGGGAACATATCGTGAATATCTATGAATAATTTGAGTTTCTTTCTCTTGTTTGAGACAAGTAGTGAATATTCTATTCCTTTTTTCTTTATAGCGAAAGGAGTTGGGAAGAAGTTGTTAATAATAGATTACCGAGAGAAATAGGTAAAAGAAATTTCCAGCCAAGATTTAATAGTTGGTCCATTCTTAGTCTCGGTAAAGTCCACCTTGTTGTAATCGGAACGAACAAGAACAAATAAGTTTTAGCTAATGTAATAAAGATACCAATTGTCGTTCCAAAGATTCCATCCGCTTTATTTATTTCAAATAGCTCAGGAACAAATATGTATGGAATGGAAAGATTCCAACCCCCCAAGTAAAGAACTGTTAGAAATAATGAGGAAACTAATAGATTTAGATAGGAAGCAACGTAAAATAAACCAAATTTGATTCCTGAATATTCGGTTTGATAACCTGCTACTAGTTCTTCTTCTGCTTCTGGTAAATCAAAAGGTAATCTCTCGCATTCCGCTAGGGAAGAAATTAGAAAAACGATAAACCCTATAGGTTGACGCCACAAATTCCACCCCCAAAAACCATATTTTGATTGTGCCCCAACTATATCAACTGTACTTGAACTGTTAGATAATCATAGTCGGTGGTAACATTACGGTTCCCATCGCTATTCCAAAACCGTACATGAGATTTTCACCTCATACGGCTCCTCAGGGCCACAAATAAATGTAAGGACCGGACCAGTATTAGTTATCTTGATATGTTATAGAATAGAGAAAGTCAAAATCAAAATCTAGCGGAGGATCCCCAATTATACCACAGGAATTCTGTCTGCTCTAAGGATAAAAAAAACAGTATTTCGGAATTAATCTCATCCTTTAAGAATTTCAATTTTGCTGTGTTGAGTAATAACTTAATCAACCCTTCAATAAAATACTCCTTGTAGAAATATCAATAGATATTTCAACCCATCCTTTTAGTTTCGATTACGAAAAAGAATTAGACATTACACTAGTTCATGAATCATGACACGAATTTGATTTCTATCAATATATGAAAGAAAGAATAAAAGGATTAAAAGGATCGTTTTCTATTGTAATTGTAGTTTTTCTATTTTTTTTGTTCCTCTTCTTCTTTCTGAGAGAAAAGGGTGCTTAAAAAAGGGGTAAAGGATTATTTCGTTCCTGATAGTTATTTCTTTAACTGGCGGATAGGAGCATACTCTGGATCGGAATTGTGGTGTGGGGAGTACTGCCTGATCATTTCTACCAACTTAAAGCCCCATTTACGATTCTTTTTATGTTATGCAGAAGTATCCTTTTAGATAATTGACATAATCTACATTACTAACCCGTTGTGCGTATTTTGGTGTTCCTTCCTATCCACCCATTTTTTGTTTTCAACCCCCGTAATATATATCTATTGTAATACATACAAACGCTAATGAAAATTCCATAGGGTTGGTCTTTTGAGCCCGCTTCAAGCTAGGATGACCAATCAACCAATCTTGGGGTAAGGGGCTTCCTCCACTTTGACTTTTGTTTACTTCCCCTTAACGCTTGTACATAGGAAATGAGACTTAAGCCACTTGTACTACGAATTTGAAAGTTGTTTTCTTTCACTCATATATAACTATCAAATTTCGTTTATTAACCTAATTTATTAATCTAAAGAATAAATAAATGAATAAAAAACGGAAGATTTCTATTCAAGTTCTTTTTTTTCTCGAACGAAAAGCAAAACAATAGGAAAACAAAAAGCTTAGGTTTTAGCGAATCGCACGTAGAGATATTGATAAAACACATAAAGTTAATGGTATTTCATAACTAATCGATTGAGCAGCAGCTCGCAGACCACCTAAAAAGGAATATTTATTATTTGATCCATATCCTGACATAAGAAGTCCAATGGGGGCAATACTTGAAATGGCAATCCATAAAAAAATACCGATATTGAGGTCAGCTAAAACAAAGTTATAACTAAAAGGAATTACTGAATAACTTAGTAGAATTGCTATGACTGCTATAGATGGTCCAATACTGAATAAACTACTATTTCCTCTAGATGGAAGAAGGTTTTCTTTGAAAAGTAGTTTTGTTCCATCTGCTAAAGCTTGAAGAATTCCCAAGGGACTGGCGTATTCAGGCCCAATACGTTGTTGTATTCCTGCAGATATTTCTCTTTCTAACCACACAATTACTAGGACACCTATTGTGATTGCTACTACAGGAGTCGAAATAGGGGCAAGCACCCACACGATCCCATAGACCTCTTGAGGGGATTCCACTCTGGAAAAAGAATTGATATCTTGTACTTCTGTTGTATCAATTATCATTTCAACGATCAACTTCCCCCATAATGATATCTATACTACCTAATATTGTCATAATATCAGCCAATTTCATTCTTTTAACTAACTGAGGAAGAATTTGCAAATTGATAAAACCCGGTGGGCGAATTTTCCATCTCCAAGGAAAACCACTTTGATCTCCTATCAGAAAAATTCCCAATTCTCCTTTTGGGGCTTCTACTCTCACATAAAGTTCTTGTTTCGTCAATTCAAAGGTGGGAGAAGGCTTTTTACTAATGAATCGATCTTCAAAATCATTCCCTTCTGGATCGTTTTCTCTATCAAAACATCGGATTTCTAAATTTTCATAGGGTCCTCCCGGAATTCCTTCTAAAGCCTGTTGAAGAATCTTTACAGATTCCGTCATTTCACCGATTCGGACTAAATAACGAGCTAATGAATCTCCTTCTTTTTGCCACTGGACTTCCCAATCAAATTCGTCATAACACTCATAATGATCAACTTTACGAAGATCCCATTCTATTCCAGACGCTCGTAGCATTGGTCCGGATAAACCCCAATTTATTGCTTCTTCTCCACCAAGAATGCCTACTCCTTCAACTCGTTCTAAAAAAATAGGGTTTCGCGTAATAAGTTTTTGATATTCACCAACCCCCGTTAAAAAATAATCGCAGAAATCCAAACATTTATCTATCCAACCATGAGGTAAATCAGCTGCTATTCCTCCGATACGAAAATAATTATGCATCATCCTCATACCGGTGGCAGCTTCGAACAGATCATATACTAATTCTCTTTCTCTGAAAATATAGAAGAAAGGAGTCTGTGCGCCAATATCTGCCATAAAAGGGCCAAGCCATAACAGATGGGAAGCTATACGACTCAACTCCAACATAATGACTCTGATATAGCTGGCCCTTTTGGGTACTTGAATATTTCCCAACAGTTCGGGTCCATTTACAGTTATTGCTTCGGTGAACATAGTAGCTAAATAATCCCAACGGGTTACATAAGGCAGATATTGTATAATTGTTCGGTTTTCCGCAATTTTTTCCATACCTCGGTGTAAATAACCCAATATTGGTTCACAGTCAATAACATCTTCACCATCTAGAGTAACGATGAGACGAAGAACACCGTGCATTGATGGGTGGTGAGGTCCCATATTGACTATCATAAATTCTTTTTCTGTAGCTAGTATACTCATAGGTTTTTCCTCGATTCATTCTTACATGAATTGTTGAAAACAACAAGAAGTTCATCAAGATTCAAAATCAAATAATTCGCAATTTTTTTTTAATTAACGATTTTTGGACTCCCGAATATTCAACTTACTAATTAATTCTTTATAACGTACTCTATTTTTCTTTGACAAATAAGCTAGCAGACGTTGGCGTTTTTCCAAAATTTTCCGTAAACCCCTTTGAGATAAATAGTCTTTTCTGTGCAATTCTAAATGTGAAGTAAGTCTCCGTATCTTATTAGTGAAACGGAATACTTGAAATTCAACCGATCCACAGTTTTCTTCTTTTTTTTCTTGAACCATAACTGAGACGAATGAATTTTTTACCATAAAACGAAACCCCTCACCCTCCTTTTTTAAGATGAATTTTACTGATCAGTAATAATAATACTAGTTACTTGAATTTGATATACACAATCATTTTAAGTTCGTTATGAACTTGCTAGAAAATCAATATCAATAATCAATCCAATTTTCAATTTGATTAGGGATCCAAAAGGATGGTATATTTCTGCAAAAGAGAAAAATTGGACCTAAAAAAAATAGCTTCTTGATTCATTTATGGATCTAATTAATATGTACGCCATTTAATTGGTATCTTGTATCAGACTGGAATGGAAGATAAGACATGTATACATTTCTTTGTTTTCATATCCTAAACATGGGACATGATAGATAGGAAAAGTACACTATTAACGAATTTTCAATCGTGGATACATATGTATCCTTACCATACTGAAACGACTCCCATTATTGGTACTAAACCAATAGCGATTCATACAAATTAAATCTTCTAATCGAGAATTGGGCCAAATAAAGAACTTTAATTTAATTAGTTGATTTTTCTCTCTAGAAAGATCTTTCTTTTTATCCAAAATGTGACCCCTGATTTTTCCGTTAGTACAAAATACTGGATTTCTCTGCATACCGTTTTGATTCTTCGAATTGAAACAAATTAGAGTTCTTAATTCTCTACGACGTTTAGGGAATAAAATATTTTCAGGAACAAGCAAATCATAATGATTTTTGTTTCTATTTCCAGTCATTTTTTGATGTTTTGCAATGAATTCATCAAAATTTTTTTTATCAACATAGCCTTTTTCGCGGTATCTTTTAGTAATTTTGCGCTTATTCTTATGAACCAATGAAATACCTACGATTTGATATATAAAAAATTGGCCATCATTTTTTACAGACAAACGACGGGGTTCAATAATAAGCATTCCCCCTTTCGTCAATTCTCTAAGAGCGAAATCCTTCTTAGTGATCAAAATAGCCAAACTAATTTCTCCTCCTTGAATAGAGGCTATAGTAACGTCGCTAGGATTTATCAGTCGAACCAGGTGACAATAGACTTTCATATCATTGAGTATTTTTTCCCTGAAAGAAACAGTACCTCTCCATCTCAACTGCAAACACAAATATTTTTTTAGGAAGAAATCAAGCTGTGCTTCTGTTTCTCTCTTGTATTGCTTTTTCTTTATACGTTTTTTCATGTCCGATCTCGTATAATTTTCTTCAACATCTTTTTCTTGGTTTGAGAGAACTGATCCAAGACTTACTTGCTTTTGGGCATCCGATCCCGGATTTCCTTGGTCTGCGAGTTCTTTTTCTTCTTTACTTTGATTCGATAATTCAAGATCTTCTTTTTGAGTGGATGATATAAAAAGATCCGCTTCGTTCTTTCCGGTTAGAATTTTCTTACCATTTCCATGAAAATTGAAAAGAAGTAATTTGATTGGTATGATCCATGGTTTCCTTCTATATGCATTAAAAAGTAGCACAAATTCTGGAAAGAACCAAGGCTCCAGGTTTGATATAGGACAACTTAGTACTTCTTCATTCATTCCCATCCAATCAAAAAGTGTTCCTTTTTGGTTGGATGGGTTAATTTCTTCATCTTGATGAATTGTAAGATAAAAGGGGCCTCTTTTATTAATTGCATCAATTTTTTTATAATTATCGGACCTAATCTTAGTATTTTGATTACTGCTGGTACCAGTATCCATATCAACCCAGGCTTCAATATTGACCTTATTTCTAAGACAAAAAGTAAAAATTCTCCAATCAAAATATTTTCTATACAAGAATTTTTCCATATCCATAATATCATCTTCTCCTAGATAATTATTGATAAGGATACCTCCCAGCATAGCAAATAATTTTCCTTTCTTTATATTGTAATTATAATAATACTCTTCTTTATTATTTACTTGGCCTAGTAATCTATCAATATATGAGTCTTTCTTATCTTCATAATTAATCAATTTATATGATAAAAGATCATATCTATAGTGTTTTTTAAAATTCGATTTTTGATTACGTAATGAGTCTGCTTCAAAAAAATGTTGTTTTTCGCAATGAGTTAATCCGTTTTTTTCATATGAATCTCTTTTAGTTAAATTTTGATTTTGAGCCATACAGTGTTGATTGGCTTTATTTCGCCATTCTTGTCGTACTAATCTAGCCCATTTAATCTGAGAGAAATCATATTGAGAATGACCGCTTAACCAGTTTTTCCATGGATTCCTTCCAAAATTCCAAAAAGGTTTATGTCTTAATTGGTAATTAAATATTCCGTGTTTTTCAAAAAAATCCTTTATTTCATTCTTAAGAAATAGAGATGTTCCGTGATATTGAAGAACAGGTCTTAAATTAGAAAAGTTAAAAATTGGGGCTTGTAACAATTTGTAAAATACATACGCTTGGGATTGTGAAAAAGACGATAAATTACAAGAAATCTTTGAATTCTTATTACTAATCTTCGAAAGTGATTTTTTGACAGTCGAAATAAAGTGAATTCTATTTTGATTTGTTTTATTAATTATTTCCGGATTTTCTTCATTATTGTGGATGTTTTTCTCAATAATTTTCATTTTTTTTCTTGTTGATTCACTAAAAGGTTTTGCATTGATTCTTGGAATAGTAAGGGTAGATAGAAAAAAATTTCTGTATAGCTTTTCAATAAAAAAATTTAGATAAAAATAGGATTTACAGGTTAATCGAGTATTTCTTTTTTTGAATATCTGCCAAATCTTTTTTGATGAGTCTAATATTTTAGCAGAATAAGTTGTTTTGTTCGAACTAATATTTGTTTCTTGAGTTAGCGATACTTTTTGATTTTCTTTTGTAATTTTATATATTTGATTTCGTATTCTGCTTGTTCTATTAGTCAGATCTGTCATTTTTTTTTCGGTCCGGGAGAAATTTGGCCAATCCATAGATAGAATTTCAATAGACGATTCGTGAATCTTCTGATTACTGAGTATCGAATTTTTTTGAGTTTCAACCAATTCATCGATTTCTCTCAAGTTTATTTTTGAAAGTTCTTTTATTTTTCCTTCTTTGAAAACCCTTAAAACTATAAAAGACTTAGTTTTCAATTTTATAATTTTTTTTTTTAGTTCTTTAAAAATGGGTTCAAAAAAGGAACGCCGTTTTCGGGGAGAACCAAAGGGCATTTCAGTTTCCAATCCCAAAGCCGTTAAAAAACAAAAATCAGCTTCACTTTTTGCATCTTTATGAGGGGATTGTATCTTAGATCTGTGCCAGGGTTTCAGGCGAAAAGGGAATAGTATCTTTATCTGAATACCTTCTGTTAACCAGTTTTTCGGAAATTCTGTTTCAGATAAATTAACACCACTATAAGTGCATTTAACATAAATTTCCCGACTCCAATCCTTAAAATCCTCCGACCACTCGGGATCTTGGAATAATAGTATGCGAACCAAATTTTTAGCTATTATCAATGAAGGTAATAGAATATATTTTCTAAGAATCGATTGGA